AAAATAGGATATGCATTTGAAATAGATGTTTGAGTTATTACATATATCATGATCGATACAGAAATGGATCGAGTCATCTGTTTCTTTACCCAAGAAAAAGTATTTCTATTTTGCATAGTCCAATTCAACTATTGATCCCGGAATTTCTACAATAAAATAGATAGGTAGCTAGTATAGTTCCCTATCCGCGAGTCTGCCATTGTACTGGAATAATTGTACTAGAGTATAGGACGAATACCTCGAACAGGTAGAAGTATAAAGGAACAGATTGAAGTATAATAAGTAAGATAAAAAAAAATGCTTTCTTTATGCACGAAGAAAAATTCTGATTTGATTAATATCAGGATATCAATGAGTTCTTCATTCATTCATTGAATGATAAATGACTACAAGTGAAGGAGATACACGATTTAAATAATGGAAAATCCAATATTTAACAATTGTATCTAGAATGACTGGAAAAGTGGAAACAAGACCAGATATAATTTGATCGTTATGAGCCAATCCAAAATCCTTGTAGATCGAGCCAATCATTAGTTCCCAACCATGGGGCGAGTGGAATCCGATCCATAAATCAGTGACTAAAAGAATAGAAAAAGCTTTTATTGTATCACTTAAATTATAGAGAAATTCCTGAACCCAAGAATTCAGAATGCAAAATTCTTCATTACCCAGAATAAAATAACCACTTAGAATAGTGAAACATATTATATTTGTCGAGAAATGAAAAATGATATGTAAATGATATTCATTGTGTGTTTTGACCAATTGTATTGTTTCGTTGTGGATTCCTATACGAAGCTTTTTTATATGTGTCTCCGGGTACTCCTTTATAATTTCGTCTAACAGGAATAATTCTTCTAATTCTATAAATCTTTCTAGAACGTTCTTCTCTTGAATATCATTCCAAAAAGTTTCGGATTGCCTGGTATTCCACCAATTAGTAACCCAAGGTTCCAGACATTTATTAAATGAGAGAGAAACCCACCAGGGCAAAAAAACTATAGATGCAAGATATAGGAGGGAAGTCAATGCTTTCTTTTTTTTCACTTTTTATCTGTGAATTGTTAATGAACCCGCTTCATTCGTCGACTCTCTATAGATCTGATATTTCTCTGAAGCATGGGTTCTATAACAAGGTATGGAACCTATGGATCTATTTCCAATTTTTGTGTAATTATTTAGTCCTTGAATCTATAAGGAATATAGAATAAAGGTCTGTTTCGGATGAAAAAAAAAAGATCGATTGAATAAGATAAAATTTATGAGATATGATCCATCTGTATCTAACGTATCAATTCAAAATCTTGGGCCTAACCTAAAATAAAAAGAAAAGAAGAATTCTGTATTCCGAAATGTTCGTATATATCTATGATAAGCTAGACCAGTTCCTTCCCTCATGCTGAGGAAAGCATTTATTCTTCATTTTTTTTTTCAAAATCCTTCAATTGGTATGCGCAAGAAATAGGCCAATTCCGCAGCTTTTTGTTCGATTTCTCGTGGAGTAAAATTCTCATCGGTACGAGTCAAGGGAATGGCTCCCTGGCCTCTTATTTCCATATAAAGGACACGACGAGGATAAAGACCTTCTGTAACTTCCATTCTGATTGACTGGATATCTCTCATAAAGAATCGAAGGAAGACGCGACGATCTTTTCCAGGAAATCCCCAACGAAAAATACAAACTATTCCTTCTTTTCGATCGAATCTATCATAACCACTGCCCACATTCCACGAAATTGTGCACCACAAATAGGAACTAATGAATAGACCCGCGATCCCATAGAAAGACATCACGATCCCTTGTGGAAAAAAAACAATTTGCTGATATGGGAATATGGATATCAGATTCCTACCAAGATAACTGGAAGTTCCAACCACTAAGAATCCTAGGGAACCAAAAAAAAGGATACATGCCCAGCAAAAATTACTTGTTTTTCGAGACCCCGTTATAAGTTCTATCCGTATATGTTCTGATCGCCAGTTCATATTATACTAGATGCAGTTGCATTTGATTGGAATTTATAGAATAGCCAAATTGGACTTTTCTTTTCTTGTTTCCTAAGTAACCCTCATCAACTAGCACTACTCTGATGTGAACTATTAGGAGTAATTGGTTAGATACATTGATTTTTCATTTTTATTTTAAAAAGTTCCTGATCCATTTTGGATTCGCTATATCCACATATACATGCATTTATCGAGATATCATGTATCCACATGCATAACAGCTCTTCCATTTTTATTCGGGGGGATCCACATATCGTACCATATTACACTAAATGGATACCTGTATTATGATTCAGTGTTGAAATAAATTGATGAGATTTAGTCCCATCGTATCTAATCTAGATAATCTTATTGTTTTGGACATGAAGAAATAAAGAAGCCATTGCAATTGCCGGAAATACTAAGCCCACTAAAGGCACAAAAATAGAAGGTAAGTTGAGATCTGTCATAGAATGGGTGCCTCGATTTAATTATTTACTATTTGTACCTCTTATAAAGATATCTTATGATAAGTATATCCATTCATTATAAGTAATATTAAGTAGTTAATAAGTGCAAGGAATGTAGAATAAAATGTACCTATTCCTCTTTCTACACAAATATGTATGAGAATCCACTTTAATCAATTTTTGATTCTTCTTCTCCTGCTCTGATCCTCGTTCTAAGAAGTAAGGAGTTTCTTATTTATTATAAGTTCGCGACTCTAACTAATCTGATACAACAGGGATCTCTAGTAAAAAATAAAATAGGGGTTCTTTCTCGGGAGATGAGATATATAAATCACCTTTCTTCTATATTTATTTCTTCTATATCTCTCCATTTAAAAATTTTATTCTCTATGCTATATTTTATTCTCTATGCTATAACTATATTGAATTCAATATCTATTTTTAATTCAATATACTTACTATATATAATTTAATCTCTCTATCTCTATTATATGTCTTAATACTTATTAAGATTAAGACTTAATATATTATTATATTATATATTAAATTATATTAGAATTAGAATATTATAAATTATATTAAATTATATATTAATATATATTAATATATATATTTAATATATATATTTAATAATAAATATATTAAATATTAATTAATATATTAAATTAAAAATATATTAAAATATATTTTATTTTCTATTTTAAATTTTAATTTTAAATATTAAATAAGAAAAAAAAAAATTAATTTCAAATTTAATTTTGGAATTTATATATATTTTATATATATTCATAATTAAATAATTAATAAATAATTATTATTATTAAATAATTAATAAATAATTAATAAAAATAATTAATAAAAAAGAATATTTATAATTAAATGAAAATTCATTACTAGTTAAAACTAGTTATTAGTTAACTATTTATTTTCGAATGAACTACTATTAACTAAGGTTACGTTAATTACGATGAACTAAATACTTGTTCGCGAAAAATAACTGAATCTAGCGCTGTACTTTCATTTTTTTAATTTTGATTCAAGGGAAAGAAACCATGGAGCTGAAATAACTCACTCAGAACAGCTTTTAAAGGATTACGTGGTACGATTGGATCTAATAGGCCCTTATGGAATGAATACTCAGCCGCTTGTGAACCATCGGGTACTGTCTTATTCAACGTTTGTTCAATTACTCTTTTACCCGCAAATGCAATGTAAGCATTAGGTTCAGCAATAATGACGTCTCCCAACATACCAAAACTGGCTGTAACTCCACCAGTTGTAGGAGATGTAAGGATTGATACATAGAATAACTTTTTTTTTAATTGATAATTATATGAAGCAGAAGATATTTTAGCCATTTGCATCAAGCTCAAACTTCCTTCTTGCATGCGTGCTCCTCCGGAAGCACACACAATAATAAGAGGCAGAGATTTATTAGTAGCATACTCGATCAAACGGGTGATTTTCTCGCCTACTACAGATCCCATACTGCCTCCCATGAACTGAAAATCCATAACCCCAATTGCTATGGGAATACCGTTTAGTTGACCTATGCCTGTTTGAACAGCTTCGGTTAACCCTGTCTTTCTTTGATAAGAATCTATACGATCTCTATAAGGTTCCTCCTCTGAATGAAATTCGATGGGGTCTATAGAGACCATATTCTCATCCATAGGATCCCAAGTGCCCGGATCAATCGAAAGTTCAATTCTATCTGAACTACTCATTTTCAAATGATATCCACACTGTTCACAAATATTCATTTTTGACCTAAAAAATTTTTTATAATTTAATCCATAACAATTTTCGCATTGAACCCATAAATGTCTGTATTTTTTATTTATATCGAAATCATTAGATCTTACTCTTATATTAAAATCACTGCCATTACTACTAGTTCTCATACTGGAACTTCTACTTTCACTCCCACTTACATTTTCACTACAAATGAAATTAGAAATATAATTATCACTGTAATTGTCGGTATCTCCCGAAATGTAACTATCAATACTTATTTCAAAACGAAGATAACTATCAATGCAACTATTAATGTGATTATTCCAACTAGATGGAGTATCACACATGTAATGATAATAATAGTGATTGTTATTCTTAGATCCACTATTCAGATAACTAGAATTCGGATAACTAGAAAAAGAACTTTCTAGCTCACTCAGAAAGGAACTATCATTGGTAATCTCAAAAATCTGATTTTCAATATCAAAGCAACTAGGAATGTTTTTATCCGTATCATTTATAACGGAGTCTTCACTTCCATCGGTATGTCCAATAGGACCAAGACTATCCATTGATTTACTTAGCCCACACTTGTGTTCTAACTTTTCGTTAGACAACATCGAATTGAACCACCACCTTTCCATAAAGTCTTACTGCCCCTTATTTGAAAATACAATAGATGAATAGTCATTCGATGAATAATTATTTTACTATTTGATTTGATTTCCTATCAGAATTAAGCATATAGATCCAATCATTAGGATCATTAACTAAAAAAAAAATTAGTATTGAAAGAAATAATTA